ACAACTTAGAATTCTCAATTCTCTACGCCGTCTAGACGATAAAAGATTTTCAGGAACAAGCAAATCATAATGATTTTTGTTTCTATTTTTCGTCATCATTTGGTGTCTTGCAATCGATTCCTCAAAATGATTCTTATCCATAATTTCTCTGTATCTTTTTTGATTCTTTTTTTGTTTAATCTCATGAACCAAAGAAATCCTTATGGTTTGATACATAAGAAATTCTACATTATGTTTTACAGGTATACGAACGGGTTCGATAATAAATATTCCCTCTTTTAGGATTTTTGAAAGATTCAAATCCCGGATTAGCATTGGATCCAGAGTTAACTCCTCCTTCTTAATAAAGACGAAACCAAACTTTGTTGTCATTCTGCTTTCCTTTTCCCATTCAAGTACGGACAGCGCATAATCGAAGAATTCCATAGTCAAAGGACTCAGCAGCCATTTCAATTGCAAAGCAAAAGATCCTTTCATGAACGCATCTAAGTCTATTTCCCAAGTCCAAATGCTTTTGGATTTCTTTTTCGTTCTACCCATTTTCATATCTGATTTCGTATAAAGTTCTTCCATATATTTTTGTTGGTTTGAGAGAACAGATTCGGGGTTCCCTCGGTTTTGGGCATCTGATGCGAGATCTCTTTGACCTATGGTTTTTTTTTCTTCTTGATTCTCTAATTCAAAATCTTTTTTTTCTTTTTCATTTGATAGTAGAAGATCCCCTTTTTTCTTTTTAGTGATATTTTTCTTTTGACTAACATCTTCATTCAAATGAAAAAGAAGTGAATGGATTGGTATAAACCCCGGTTTCATTTTATATACATTAAAAAATAACTCAAATTGTGGGAAGAACCAAGGTATCGGCTTCGATACAGGACGATTTAGTCTTTCTTCATTCATTCCCATCCAATCAAAGGGGTTTCTTTTCTTTTTTTGATTGGATGGGTTGATTTCTTTATCTTTATTCATTTTGAGATAAAAAAGACCTTTCGTATCCAAATATTTTCTATCTGGATTTTTTATATACATAAAAAAATCTTTTCTTATAAAATGAGTAATAGGGATACTCGCCCCCATATCAAAAAATTTCGGTTTATGTATGTTGTAATTATATGAGTCCTTCTTATCTTCATAATAAATCGATTGATATGCTAAAAGATCATATCTATACATTTTTTGAAAATGATCATTTTTATTTAGCAATAACGAAACCTTTTCCTCTCTTTCAGATGAATCCCGTTTGATTAAATTTTGATTTTCAACCCTACAATGTTGATTGACTCTATTTCGCCATTTTTGCGGTACTAATTTAGACCATTTTTGCTCAGAGAAATCGTATGGATAATGACTCTTTAACCAATTTTTCCATTGATTCCTTCCAGAATTCTGAAGTTTATTATGCTTTAATTCGTAAGAAATTATTCCTTGTCTTCGAAAAGAATCTTTTATTTCATTCTTAAGAAATAAAGATGCTCCGTCATATTGAAGGACAGATCTTAACTTATACAAGTTAATAACCTGGGTTTGTGATAATTTGTAAAATACATAGGCCTGTGACACGAGGGATAATTTAAAAGAAACCCCCGACTTCGTCTGAATCTTATGACGAATACGCGAAGGTGAAAGTTTTTTTTGTATAGTTGAAAGACGCTCAATTATCTTTTTCTCTTTTGTATCAAAAATATATTTTTTTTTGAATTTACGAAAAAGTTTGATAATGATCATGGGCCTATAAAGACTATTAGTAAGACGATTAATGATATATGGAAAGCTCTCTAGAAGGATATCCGTGTATATCCTTTCCACGATCCATTTTAAAAAATAATGTGATTTACGGATTAATCGATCATTTCTTCTTTTGAATATCTGAAAAAGATTTTTTAGTGATGCTAATTTTTGAGCACCATAACTTGTTTTGTTAGGACTCATATTTATCTTTAGAGTTCGAAATCCATTTGTCTTGTCTTTTGTAATTCTTTCTATTTGATTTCTGATTGTGCTTGTTCTATCAGTCAGATCTTTCATTTTGATTTCTGTCAGTGAAGAATTTGTCCAATCCATAGATCGGGTTTGAATGGATGATTCATGAATAATCTGATTATTTATTATAGAATCTTTTTTTATTTCACTCGAATCCTCTCTCCATTTTTTTTGTTCTTTTGGGACCTTTAGAAACAAAAATTGGGTTCTTTCTTTGAAACTTTTTAGAACTCGAAAACTCCATTTTCTAATTGCTTTTTGGAGTTTTTTCAAAGGGGGTCCAAAATAATAACTAAACAAAATACCAAGTCCTACGAGAGGAGAACCAAAAGGACGGTCAGTTTCCAGTCCCCAAATCGTTAAAAAAGCAGCAGGACTTTCCTGCTTTGCATTTTGATCCCTATGAGAAGGTCGTATCTTAGATCGGTGCCAAGGTTTCAGACGGAAAGGAAATTGTATCATTATTTGTATACCCTCTGTGGCCCAGTTTTGGGGAAAAATTCCGTTTCTTCCTGGTTCTAGTACTGGCATACCATTATAGGTGCATATAACATACACTTCTTTATTCATCTCCCCTATATCCTGCTCCCACTCGGACTCTTGGCGTAATAAGAAACGGACAATATTTTTAGCTAGTATCAACGAAGGTAATACAATAGATTGTCTAAGCCTCGACTGAATTAGTAAAATCAAAGCTCTTATTCCATGAGCATAAATAAGGATATCATAGAGGTCTGATATTCTTTCTCGTGTCCTTTCTATTCGTTCCATTTCCGTCTGCCCGTCCCGCCCCTTTTCCATTTCATTGACTTCTTTTTGAATTTCTTCGTAGCTTTTGTTTTCCTCCATGTACATTTTTTTTTTTTTTTTCAACCTCTTTATTCTTTTTGCTACGCTTCCTTTTATACCCTTTCTAAAAATGTCTTGTATTAGGTCGTAAATCTCAATTACTGATAATATGAATGGTTCGAAAAGAACATCCCAAGAAAATCCTACCCTGTCGAAAAAAAGTGGGGAATACGGATATAAGGGAAACATTTTCCCCGTAAGGGTTTTACGTCTTTGAACACGCATAGAACCTGTGATTATGTCTCGACGAAAATCCGCTTCATAGGGATAATCTATCATATCCACTTCTTCTATTTCATCAGGCTTCGTCATAGTTTTGATACTAGGGTCGGCATTCTCTGCTTCCTCCGGACCCCGCGTAAAAAGAACTATACGTTTCGCTTTCCTCGAGCGAATTTGATGATCTACTATCCACTCTTCCCCCTCTTCCGTTGTTGCAGTTTTTCCGAGTTGTTCTACCTCGCTGAATAATTTGTATGACCATTGGGGGACTTTTTTATTTATTCCAATCGATTTTTTTCGAGTTGTTTTTTCCATGGGAGGAATTATGGCTGTATCGCATATTGTTTGAATGATGGGATCAATTATGACTCTTTCGATTAAAAATTTCAAAACTTTTTCTGGATCTTCTGAATCAATTCGTCTTTGTTCCGGAAATAAAGAAATTCCTTTCAAATTGGATGTTGATTCTTCAGCAAATTCATCGATTAAAAAACTCAATTCTCTTGCTAATGCTTTTTTATCCAATGTATATATTTTCTGTCCCAACTTCTCTTCCAATTTCTGGTCCAATTTCTGGACCAATTTCTCTTCCAATGTAGCTATTTTCCCTTCCAATTTATGGTACAATTCCTCAAAATTATGAACATTAAGTTCCTTACCCTTAAAAAGAAGGATACTATGAACTTTATTGAGTTTATTTATAAAATTTGTCTCTATCGAATTTTTGACTGAAGTTTCATTTAGGATTGAAGGTAAAAAAAATTTGTTAATTATTCCACGATAGGATCCGTTTAAGAGAGGATCATAGATTTTAGGCAAGTATTCTTCTTTAGTTTGATTATTGCATAATCGAGTCTTTTTTTCGAGTACATCCAGATAAGGAGATCCTCTGTCTAGGGCTTCAATTCGATCTCTAAACTCGTTCCTTAGGTTCCTCCATTTTTTTTCATTGGTATAAATCCAACAATAAGAATTATGCAGTTCATCATAGAAGAATTTATCCAGTTCATCACAAACGAATTTTTTTGTTGTAAAAAAAGAAAAATACATTTTTTGTCGTAGCATTTCAAAAAAAGCGGATAAACTGGATGGATATGTAAAAGAAATTCTTCGTTTTCCATCACTTTGACATGTATAAAAAAAATATTGTGACATTTCATTTCTTACAGCATGTTCGAATCGAGAATTTTTTATATATCGCAATGGACGATTCCATCGTTTATAATCGAAAAGAAGATTCACAGCGGGTTTTTCAAACCAGAAGAGGTCTTTATCTTCTTCTTTTAAGTGAAAGTGGAATTCATCCTTTGTTTTGTCCTTTCCATTCACTCGGATCCTTTCCGTTTCATCGATTTTGTCCGGATCCTCCCTTTCTTCAGAAAAAGGGGAAGGAGACGGATCTTCTTCGGTGAATCCCTCTTGTTCCTGTTTAGTCCCCTTTGTTTCGAAAGTTGTTTCTATTTCTACATCTCTTTCTTTCTCACTTTCCCCCCTTTCTGTCGTTTTTGAGGTTTCTTTCCCACTTTCCCCCCTTTCTGTCGTTTTTGAGGTTTCTTTCAGTTTCCTACTAAAAACGGGTGACGGCATTCTGCCTAAAGAGTAGACACAGCTAATAAATAAGAGAATACTAAAGATTCGATCCATAGAATCTATCAAGTCTAACACAAAGTACTTCAATTCTGACACAAGGTACTTCAATTCTGACACAGAGGACTTGTACTTCTTATACCTCTTAGGTCGAATAATTCCATTAAGGTACTTATTAGATCGAATAGGTACATTAATAGCTCTTCTAAGTACATTAAGAAGGTACGTATTAGATCGAATAATCGATCGAATATAAAAATTTTGCCGTATCCAGACGAATATCAAGCCAACACATTTCATGAATAAAATGTGACCAATTAACCAACCAACAAAACTACTTGTTACAAATAACATCTTGTTGT